TTGATAAGATATCCACGATTTCTTTCGATTTCTAGTCCAATACACAAGTTGATTGATTCCGTCAGACTAGCTATATGTTGTGTATTATCAATGATTTCTACATAAGGTGGTAAGGCAATATCTTTAGCCGTTACATATCCAGGACCTCTAACACAAATAGATGCGTCACAAGTTCCATATAAATTACTTTTTAATACAATTTCTTTTAAATTCATTAAAATTTCATGGACTGATTCTTGCATACCCACTATGGTAGAATATTCATGTGACACTTTATTCGATTTTACGCGTGTGATACATGTTCCTTCTATTTCTCCAAGCAAAGTTCTTCGCATCGCAATTCCTATTGTGTCGGCTTGACCTTTCATAAGTGGAGACAGAACAAAGCGCCCATAATAAAGACGTTTACTATCTTTTCTTGATTCAACACACTTCCACTGGCGTGTCCGAGTAGATACTGCTATTTTCTCTCGAACCATAGTAATATTAATTGATCATTGAATCATTTATTTCTCTTGTTTCTCTTGACAGTCCTTTAACGTACATTTCTATATTCGTCTTTTTTTGGGGGGTCTACATCCATTATGTGGCATAGGGGTTACATCCCGTATAAAAGTTAATAGTATACCACTTCTGCGAATAGCTCGCAGTGCTGCGTCTCTTCCGAGACCAGGACCCTTTATCATGACTTCTGCTCGTTGCATACCTTGATCGACTACTGTACGAATAGCATTTCCTGCTGCAGTTTGAGCAGCAAAAGGCGTCCCTCTTTTCGTCCCCTTGAATCCACAAGTACCGGCAGAGGACCAAGAAACCACCCGCCCCCGTACATCTGTAATAGTGATAATGGTATTATTGAAACTGGCTTGAACATGAATAACTCCTTTTGGTATTCTACGCGCACTCCTACGTGACCCCATACGCCCATTTCGACGTGAACCAATTCGTGGTATAGCTTTTGCCATATTTTATCATTTCATAAATATAAGTCAGAGATCTATGGATATATCCATTTCATGTTACAAAAGATTCCTTATTTATTATCAGTTTCTTTAGTTCTTTAGCGAGTCTGATTATCCCTGTCTTTGTTTATGTTTCGGATTGGAACAAATTACTATAAGTCGTCCCCTCCTACGGATTAATCGACACTTTTCACAAATTTTACGGACAGAAGCTCTTTTTTTCATACTTGTCATTCCTTATTTTAAATTTGAATCAACTTCAGAATCTACTTCTTTGAAGACAATAGTTTCTTGGTAATTTTTCATATTGATTCCCTTATTCCATGATTAAGGGGTGTTCAAACCATAAAATTTTTGAATCCTTGTTGCGGAGTCGAAAAATTATACACTCCCAGGTTGAATCATAACGGCTTACTTCAACTTGGACTCTATTTGGATAGATTTTGTGTATGAGAAAGATTACCATATAGAACACAAAATTTCTCCGCCGATTCCTTGTAGTCTAGCCTCTCGGTCGGTCATTATACCTCGAGAAGTGGATAGAATTATAATTCCCATCCCACCTAAAATTCTAGGAATTCGTTGATAGTTAGAATAGATTCGTAGACCCGGTCGACTGATTCGGTTTAAATTGAAAAGGTTTCTATAGGGCTTTTTTCGAGTCCTTTGGTGTCTCAGCGTTAAAACCAAAAAATTTTTATGCTTTTCGCGCTGTTTTCTCATATTTTCGATAAAACCTTCTCGTAAAAGTATTTTTACAACATTTTCGGTACTATTAGTCAATGTTATTCGAACCACTCTTTTTTGATCCATATAAGCATTTCGTATAGAGGTTAATATCTCAGCAATAGTGTCTCTACCCATTATGCCTAAAAATTTTATTAACTCATTATTTGATATAATCAACATGCTTTTTTGTTTATGAATAATTCAAGGTATATGCGTGAGATATAATCTATCTTTTAATCTATTTTTTTTCAAATACCCTACTCTAAAATCTAAAAATAATTTTATAATACCTCGGGAGCTAAGGAAACTATTTTAGTAAAATTTAGTTTTCTTAATTCGCGGGCGATTGCACCAAAAATTCGAGTTCCTCTTGGATTTCCTTCTTGATCAATAACAACTGCAGCATTGTCATCATATTGTATTATCATACCGTTGTCCCGTTTCAGTTCTTTACAAGTACGTACAATTACAGCTCTTACAACTTCTGATCTTTCTAGGGGCATATTTGGTACTGCGTCTTTGATCACAGCAATAATAATGTCACCAATATGAGCATATTGACGATTACTAGCACCTATGATTCGAATACACATCAATTCTCGGGCCCCGCTGTTATCGGCTACATTTAAAAGGGTTTGAGGTTGAATCATACTATTTAAAATTTTTTTCTTTCAATGCAAAGGACAAAGAAAAAAAAGAAATATTTTTTGTCTAAAAAGAAAAATTTAAAAATTTTTCATAATGAAGAACCTTTTTGTTAGTTGTTCTTTTTATACTTTATCCCGAAATAATGAATTGAGTTCGTATAGGCATTTTGGATGCTGCTACTGAAATCGCTCGTCTAGCTATATTTTCTGTTACTCCATTCATTTCATAAAGTATTCGACCTGGTTTAACAACAGCTACCCAATATTCGGGCGATCCTTTACCCGAACCCATACGTGTTTCTGCGGGTCTTATTGTAACTGGTTTGTCTGGAAATATTCGTACCCATATTTTTCCACCACGACGTACATTTCGTGTCATTGCTCGTCGACCTGCTTCTATTTGTCTGGATGTGATCCAAGCAGGTTCAATCGCTTGAAGAGCATATTTCCCGAAACAAATACGATTCCCCCGATAAGAAATTCCCTTCGTTCTTCCTCTATGTTGTTTACGGAATCTGGTTCTTTTTGGGTTATAGTTGATGTTTGTTTGTGAATTCCATCTCTACTACAGAACCAGACGTGAGAATTTCTTCTCATCTGGCTCCTCGCGAATAAAAGGATTCAAAAAAAGAAAATTTTCGCGGGCGGATATTTACTCTTTTGTTTAATTTTTAGACTTTTTTTCACTTTCGAAGAATAGATCTATTCATCTGGACTTCGTTCCGCCATCCCGACCAGTGAATCAGTAAGATTTCCTTTTCCATAGAATCTTTTGCATTCACAGCTTCCATCGTTCCCATCACTTCTTACTTAATGCTTAGGTCTGAATTTTACAATGGAGCTCGTTATGAAAGTTGTTCTTGAGTCAATTTTCTAAGTCTTTATTGGCTCGAAGCTCTTGATTTTTTTGTTGTGCTCTAGGAAGAATAAGAGTCATTTACTTAAGTACTTAAGATGAATCTTGATTCATGCTATATTACACTGCCCTTTATAATTTATAAAATGACTTATCGACCTTACATTACTGGAATTCTATATCATTATCATTTTTTTCTCTCATCCTTCCGTTTATCTACATTTTTCTTCTATCTTTTTTTTACAAAGATTTTTTCAGAAACAAAAAAGATTTCAGTCGCTACAAAGGTATGATCATTATATTAAATTTTGGCTGATTTTTTAAATTGAGATAATGCGAAGTGATGAGGTAGTTAGTATTTATCTACTTATTTATTCATACTGGGGAGCTGGGATAATCGTGTTTAATCCTAATTTAATCTTAACCCTAAAAAACCAACGAGTCACACACTAAGCATAGCAATTTTATCAAAAGATCAGTCAAATTTTTATTCAACCCTATAAGAATTAATTGATGGTTTTGAAAAAAATAAAAAGAATGGAGGGGTTTAATTTTAAAAAGTAAGATTTTAGTATTCCTTGTCGATAAATATCCAAATTTTTATCCCCAACACACCATAGATAGTTCGAGCACTATAGGAACAATAATCAATTTTAGCTCCAATGGTTTGTAGGGGAACTCTGCCTTCTCGTATCCATTCAACGCGTGCAATCTCTTTTCCATCAATCCGACCTGAAATTTGAATTTGAATGCCTTTTGTATCTGCTTGTTCGGTTAATTCAATAGCCTTTTTCATTGCTTTTCGAAATGAAACCCTATTTTTTAATTGTTCGGCTAGAAATTCTGCAAGAATAGTAGGATTTCCATAAGGTTTTGAAATCTTTTTGATAACAACGTTAAGTTTACGATTCATACAATTTAATTTTTTTTCTAGGGTTGTCTGTAATTCTTCGACTCCTCGTGATCTACTTTCTAATAATAGCTTTGGGAATCCCATAAATATTATGACCTGGATCAGATCGATTCTTTTTTGAATCTCTATACGTGCAATTCCCTCTATCGCAGAGGATATTCTCGTATTCTTTTGTACATAATTCTTGATACAGTCTCTTATTTTTTGATCCTCTTGTAGATGCTCTAAATAATTTTTGTGTTGTGCAAACCAAACAGAATGGTGACTTTGATTTGTACCAAGTCTGAAACCTAGTGGATTTATTTTTTGTCCCATATTCCCTCACTACTATACATATTATGATAGCCTATAGTTGTATGTTTCTTTTTCCATCTCACCTTTTTTACGCTTTTTAACGAATCTACTTCTCTATATTCATCATCAAAAGATATATCTTTCATTACAATACTTATATGACAGGTAGATTTTTTTACCGGATAACTACGACCCCGCGCCCTAGGTTTTAATTTTTTTGTGCTAGTACTTGCGTTAACTTCTGCTTTACTAATAATTAAATTAGTTTCCTTAGAAGACATATTGTAACTAGCATTTGATGCTGCAGAATAAACCAATTTAAAAATCGGATAACATGCTCGATAGGACATGAGTTCTAGTATCATAAGTGTTTCTTCATAGGACCGTCCACGAATTTGATCAATTATTCTTCTTGCTTTGTCAGGAGACATAGGTATATGGTGTCCAAAAGCATATACCTCTAACATACTTTTTTTTTCCTTTGTTATCATAAACATGTTTTAGTTAATTATAATTTTATCTTAACGACGAGATCTATTATCATTTTTTGTATGTCCTAAGAAATTTAAAGTAGGAGAAAATTCTCCTAATTTGTGTCC